TTATCAAAGAAAGACAGGATTAACCGAGGCTGTTCAAACAGGCATAGGGCAACTAGACGGTATTAACGTAGCAATTGCGGTTATGGATTTTCAGTTTATGGGGGGTAGTATGGGATCCGTCGTCGGGGAGAAAATTACCCGTTTGATTGAATACGCTACTAAAGAATTTCTACCTCTTATTATAGTGTGTGCTTCCGGAGGGGCACGCATGCAAGAAGGAAGTTTGAGCTTGATGCAAATGGCTAAAATATCTTCTGCTTTATATGATTATCAATCAAATAAAAAGTTATTCTATGTACCAATCCTTACATCTCCTACTACCGGTGGGGTGACAGCTAGTTTTGGTATGTTGGGGGATATCATTATTGCTGAACCCAATGCCTACATTGCCTTTGCGGGTAAAAGAGTAATTGAACAAACACTGAATAAAACAGTACCCGACGGTTCACAAGCGGCTGAGTATTTATTCCAGAAGGGCTTATTCGATCTAATCGTACCACGTAATCCTTTAAAAAGCGTTCTGAGCGAGTTATTTCAACTCCACACTTTCTTTCCTTTGAATCAAAATTAAAACATTAAGTTCAATTTTTTTGAGCAAACAAGTAATTAGTTTATCGGAATCCAAGTCAAAATTAGACGAATGGGGTTTTCTTTGTTGACATAAGATCTAATTGTATAAAGAATCAAAAGTCACAGAAAATCGAAAATCCGCCCCCTTTTCTATATTCCTTTTTCTATATTCCTTATTATTGATTTGATCAAGAAGCCTCTATTAACAAGATAAAAGATGAAATTCTTATAATTAGGCAAAAAAAATATCTTCTTCTCGTCATATATAATTAAACTCTAGAAAATATAGAATTTTTTATCTTTCTATATCTTACGATAATCCTATTTTGACTAAGAATCCCTACTGGATGGGATTCTAACAAACCCCTCAATTCAATATAAATAGAATCTAAATAAGTAGAATCTAATTCATTTTTATTCATTTTTAAGAAACTTTTTGCTTAATAAATGAAATTCGAAGACAAGAGCAAAAAATGAATAAAATAAGATATCATCCATATCCTTTCAAATCCTTCATGTAGAAAGTACATTATATACTCACTTAGATAGATACTTATATCTATAGATATTAAGTAATAATAATTTCAATTTAGAATTATCAAATTATAATAAGTAAGATATCCTTATACTTATATATAATAAGATATATATTATATTATAAATTCTAAATAATAATAACAGGTACAAATAGTAAATCGAGGTACCCATTCTATGACAACTCTTAACTTTCCCTCTGTTTTGGTCCCTTTAGTAGGCCTAGTATTTCCGGCAATCGCAATGGCTTCTTTATTTCTTCATGTTCAAAAAAACAAGATTGTTTAGAGCCGATGGCACAAAATCTCATCTCTTTTTTTTTTCAATTGACGTTTGTATCATAACACAGATATCCATTTAGCAAAATATGGTATAAATATGGTATAAGCGGCTTCCGCCGAAAAATTCTTATGTCTCCAGAAAATGCTATGTTCTAGCTATTTTCAAATAGACCCGAATCGGCGGATGGCTGAACTGTAACGTTGGTCTATCTATATGTATGTGGCTATCTTTAGTGAGATAATACGAAGGGTATGTTATTAGTTTAGATCTAACCAATTTAATGAATTACTCCTAAAGGTTCACATCAAACTAGTGCTAGTTGATGCGAGTTACTTCGGAAACAAACGGACTAAAGTCAAATTCATTTGGGGTATTCTCTCAATTCCAAAAAAGCAACGGGATCAAGTATGAGTTGTCGATCAGAACATATATGGATAGAACCTATAAAGGGGGCTCGAAAAACAAGTAATTTCTGCTGGGCTATTATCCTTTTTTTAGGTTCATTAGGATTCTTGTTGGTTGGAACCTCGAGTTATCTTGGTAGAAATTTGATATCTTTATTTCCGTCTCAGGAAATCGTTTTTTTTCCACAAGGAATTGTGATGTCTTTCTATGGGATCGCGGGTCTTTTTATTAGCTCCTATTTGTGGTGCACAATTTCGTGGAATGTAGGTAGTGGTTATGATCGATTTGATATAAAAGACGGAATAGTGTGTATCTTTCGTTGGGGATTTCCTGGAAAAAATCGTCGGGTCTTTCTCCGATTTCTTATAAAAGATATTCAATCCGTCAGAATAGAAGTTAAAGAGGGTATTTATGCTCGGCGTGTCCTTTATATGGATATCAGAGGCCAGGGAGCCATTCCATTGACTCGTACTGATGAGAATTTTACTCCGCGGGAAATGGAACAAAAAGCTGCTGAATTGGCCTATTTCTTGCGTGTACCAATTGAAGTATTTTAAGAAATGAGCCGATAAATGAATGCTTTCAGCAGGAGGGCAAAAACGCAAGAATCCTCTTTTTCTAGAACATAACTTAATTGAGGTTTCTTCAGAACATTCATTCGAGTCAAAGCAGACATATATGGAACAAGTATAAAAAAACTCTTTTGGGGATCTTTTATATGTATCGAAATATCCACAACTCAATAAAAAAATAATAATAAACAAATCGAAATATCTCATAATCAACCATTTCGAAATAAGGAATCCCCCCTTTTTCATTGTTGGAATTGAGACTTTAGATTCAGATAGAGCATATCTTGTCATTTTTTCGACGCTTCTTTTTGTGCTCCTTAATGACCAAAAAATTGGATCTCTTATAATGATAACTAGCCAATTTCTGTCGTTTTTTGCCACTCATTTTTCACAATATTTTTCAGAAAATTCCCTCAATTATTCTATCCCTGACTATTCATAGTAAGTTAAAATTTTTCGAAATATTAGAGATTTTTATATAATGATAGAAAAGGAGTTCTTTCGTATCAAAATCTGAATAATATTCATATTCATTATTTAAAGTGGTTTTCGGGGCATTCATCGAAAGGAGATATGTGCTTCAAATTTGACTATAGGGAAACAATATTTTTTGATTATTTATTCATTCGAATTTTTCGTCTATTTTTGTATTTTTTTCTAGATTCAAGGCCTAATTCAAGGCCTAACTACGAAATCACAAATAAAAAATAGTGAATAGATTCATAGGTTCGATAACTTGTAATAGAATTGATGCGTGAGAGAAATAAGAAATATTAGATTACATAGAGTTGACGAATGAGATGGGTTCATTAACAATTCACAGATGAAAAAATGGCAAAAAAGAAAGCATTCACTCCTCTTTTATATCTTGTATCTATCGTATTTTTGCCCTGGTGGATTTCTCTCTTATTTCAAAAAAGTCTGGAATCGTGGGTTACTAATTGGTGGAATACTAGGCAATCCGAAACTTTTTTGAATGATATTGAAGAAAAGAGTATTCTAGAAAAATTCATAGAATTAGAGGAACTCCTCTTCTTAGAGGAAATGATCAAGGAATACTCGGAGACACATCTACAAAACCTTCGTATAGGAATTCACAAAGAAACAATCCAATTAATCAAGATACAAAACGAGGGTCGTATTCATACGATTTTGCACTTCTCGACAAATATAATCTGTTTCATTATTCTAAGTGGTTATTCTATTTTGGGTAATAAAGAACTTGTTATTCTTAACTCTTGGGCCCAGGAATTCCTATATAACTTAAGTGACACAATAAAAGCTTTTTCTCTTCTTTTATTAACTGATTTATGTATCGGATTTCATTCGCCCCATGGTTGGGAATTGATGATTGGCTTTGTCTACAAGGATTTTGGATTTGTTCATAATGATCAAATTATATCTGGCCTTGTTTCCACTTTTCCAGTCATTCTAGATACAATTTTAAAATATTGGATTTTCCGTTATTTAAATCGTGTATCTCCGTCACTTGTAGTGATTTATCATTCAATGAATGACTGAAAAATGATCTACCTAATCCAATTATAATGTTTCTTACTTTGCAGTTGTACCATTGAAAATCCCTTTCTATTTCTACCCATCCCGGAGATTCATCCTATATTCCTATAGATTAATCGAGTCAAATTATTCCAGTAAATAACAGAATCGTGGATAGGAAACTCCATTAGTGACCTACCCCAATTTATTGTAGAAATTTTCGGGATCAATGATTGGACCATGCAAACTAGAAATACTTTTTCTTGGATAAAGGAACAGATTACTCGATCTATTTCCGCATCGCTCATGATATATATAATAACTCGTACATCCATTTCAAATGCATATCCCATTTTTGCACAGCAGGGTTATGAAAATCCACGAGAAGCGACTGGGCGTATTGTATGCGCCAATTGCCATTTAGCTAATAAACCAGTGGATATTGAGGTTCCGCAAGCGGTACTTCCCGATACTGTATTTGAAGCAGTTGTTCGAATTCCTTATGATACGCAACTGAAACAAGTTCTTGCTAATGGTAAAAAGGGAGGTTTGAATGTGGGGGCTGTTCTTATTTTACCAGAGGGTTTTGAATTAGCCCCTCCCGATCGTATTTCCCCCGAGATAAAAGAAAAGATGGGTAATTTGTCTTTTCAGAGCTATCGCCCCAATCAAAAAAATATTCTTGTCATAGGCCCTGTTCCTGGTCAGAAATATAGTGAAATCACCTTTCCTATTCTTTCCCCGGACCCCGCTACTAAGAAAGACATTCACTTCTTAAAATATCCTATATACGTAGGTGGAAACAGGGGAAGGGGCCAGATTTATCCTGACGGGAGCAAAAGTAACAATACAGTTTATAATGCTACAGCATCAGGTATAGTAAGCAAAATCCTACGAAAAGAAAAGGGGGGATACGAAATAACCATAGCGGATGCGTCGGATGGGCGTCAAGTGGTTGATATTATCCCTCCGGGGCCAGAACTTCTTGTTTCAGAAGGCGAATCTATCAAATTGGATCAACCGTTGACAAGTAATCCTAATGTAGGCGGATTTGGTCAGGGAGATGCAGAAATAGTACTTCAAGATCCATTACGTGTACAAGGCCTTTTGTTCTTCTTCGCAGCTGTTATTTTGGCACAA